TATATGAGCACACGCTGTATTGCTACTAGAAATCAAGACATTGGAATTGGACTTATCAATCGATTCCTAACCTTTCGAGCTCAACCAGTAGCTATTCGAACTCCTTTTACTTGTAGGAGTGCATCTTGGATCTGTCGATTATGTTATGGCCGTAGTCCTACTCATGGCGACCTGGTTGAGTTGGGAGAAGCTGTAGGTATTATTGCAGGCCAATCGATTGGAGAACCGGGTACTCAATTAACATTAAGAACTTTTCATACCGGCGGAGTATTCACGGGGGGTACTGCAGCACATGTGCGCGCCCCTTCGAATGGAAAAATAAAATTTAATGAGGATTTGGTTCATCCGACACGTACGCGCCACGGACATCCTGCGTTTCTATGTTCTATAAATTTGTATGTAACTATTGAAAGTGAAGATATTCGCCATAATGTAAATATTCCACCCCAAAGTTTTCTTTTAGTTCAAAATGATCAATATGTAGAATCAGAACAAGTGATTGCTGAGATTCGCGCGGGAACATCCACTTTGAGTTTTAAAGAGAGGGTTCGAAAACATATTTATTCTGACTCGTACGGAGAGATGCATTGGAGCACTGACGTGTATCATGCACCCGAATTTACATATGGTAATGTTCATCTATTACCAAAAACAAGTCATTTGTGGATATTATTAGGAGAGCCGCGCAGATCCAGTCTAGTTTCACTTTCGCTCCACAAGGATCAAGATGAAATAAGTGCGCATTCTCGTTCTGTCAAGAGAAGATCTTCTTCTAACCTCTCAGGAACGAACGAGCGGGCGGTAAACAAATCCTTTACTTCGGATTTTTGGGGTCAAACAGAAGATAGGATTCGTGATTATTCAGACCTTAATCAACGTATATGTACCGGTTGTTGTAATCTCATAGAACCGACCAGTCTCTACCACAATTTTGCTTTATTCTCAAAGAGACGAAGAAATAGATTCATTATTCGACTCCAATCGATTCAAGAACGCGCGCACGAGCTAATGCCCCCTTTCGGTATCGCAATTGAAATCCCCACCAATAGTATTTACCGTAGAAACAGTATTCTTGCGTATTTCGACGATCCTCGATACAGAAGAAAGAGTTCCGGCATTACTAAATATGGGACTCCAGAAATGCATTCAATCGTCAAAAAAGAAGATTTGATTGAGTATCGAGGAAGCAAGGAATTTAGGACAAAATACCAAATGCAAGTAGATCAGTTTTTTTTCATTCCCGAGGAAGTGCATATCTTACCCGGATCTTCTTCCATAATGGTACGGAACAATAGTATCATTGGGGTAGAAACCCCAATTACTTTAAATATAAAAAGCCGGGTGGGTGGGTTGGTCCGAGTGGAGAGAAAACACAAAAAAATTGAACTTAAAATATTTTCGGGAGATATCCATTTTCCTGGAGAGACAGATAAGATATCCCGATATAGCGGCGTTTTGATACCAACAGGAATAGGAAAACCTAAATTTAAAGAATCCAAAAAATGGACAAATTGGATCTATGTTCAACGGATCACAACTAGCAAGAAAAAACATTTTGTTTTGGTTCGGCCTGCCGTCACATATGAAATAACGGACGGTATAACTTTAGCAGCACTTTTCCCCCCGGATCTGTTGCAGGAAAGAGATAATGTGCAACTTCAAGTTGTCAATTATATCCTTTATCGAACTGGTAAACCAATCCGAGGAATTTCTGATACAAATATTCAATTAGTTCGAACTTGTTTAGTATTGAATTGGGACCAAGACAACAAAAGTCTTTCTAGTCAAGAAGGCCACGCTTCTTTTGTTGAAATAAGGGCAAATGGTTTGATTCGACATTTCCTAAGACTAGACTTGGTGCACTCCAGTATTTCATATATCGGAAAAAGGAATGATCCGGCGGGCTCCGGATTGCTCTCTGCTAATGGATCGGATTGCACCAATATCAATCCGTTTTTTTCCAGTTATTCCAAGGCAAGAATTCAACAACCCCCGAATCAAAATCCAAGAACTAGTCATACGTTATTGAATAGAAATACGGGATTCCAACCGTTGCTAATTTTGTCATCATCCAATTGTTTTCAAATGGGTCCATTAAACGATGGAAAATCTCACAATGTGATAAAAGAATCAATTAAAATTACAAAAGATCCTCTAATTCTAATTAAGAATTCGCTGGGCCCTTTAGGAACGGCCTTTCTAATTGCGAATGTTTATTCATTTTACTGTTTAATAACTCATAACCAGATCTTGGTAAATAACTATTTGCAACTTGACAATTTAAATTTAAAACAGATTTTTCAAGTAATTAAATATTATTTAATCGATGAAAATGAAAAAATTTATAACTCCGACTCATGCAGTAACATTATTTTCAATTTGAATTGGTATTTTCTCCATACCAATTATTGTCAAGAAACATCTACAATAATGAGTCTTGGGCAGTTTATTTGTGAAAATATATGTATAGCTAAAAATGTACCACACCTAAAATCGGGGCAAGTTATACTTGTTCAAGTTGACTCTGTAGTAATACGAGCAGCTAAGCCTTATTTGGCCACTCCAGGAGCAACTGTTCATGGCCATTATGGAGAAATTCTGTACGAAGGAGATACTTTAATTACATTTATCTATGAAAAATCGAGATCTGGTGATATAACCCAGGGGCTTCCAAAAGTGGAACAGGTATTAGAAGTGCGTTCGATTAATTCAATATCGATGAATCTAGAAAAGAGGGTTGAGGGCTGGAACGAGCGTATTCCAAGAATTCTTGGAATGCCGTGGACGTTCTTGATTGGTGCTGAGCTAACTATCGTGCAAAGTCGTATCTCTGTGGTTAATAAGATCCAAAAGGTTTATCGATCCCAGGGGGTGCAGATTCATAATAGGCATATAGAAATTATTGTACGTCAAATAACATCGAAGGTGTTAGTTTCAGAAGAAGGAATGTCTAATGTTTTTTTACCCGGAGAACTAATTGGATTGTTGCGAGCGGAACGAATGGGGCGCGCGTTAGAAGAGGCGGTTTGTTATCGAGCCCTCTTATTGGGAATAACAAGAGCATCTCTGAATACTCAAAGTTTCATATCTGAAGCGAGTTTTCAAGAAACGGCTCGGGTTTTAGCAAAAGCGGCTCTCCGGGGTCGAATCGATTGGTTGAAAGGCCTGAAAGAGAACGTTGTTTTGGGGGGTATGATACCAGTTGGTACCGGATTGAAAGGATTAGTGCTCCCTTCACAAGAACATAACAAAAGTCCTTTCGAAACAAAAAACAACAATCTATTCGAAGGGGAAATCGGAGATATTTTGTTTTACCACAGAAAATTCTTTGATTCTTTGCTTTCAAAGAATTTACACGATAAGACCAATCATTTCTAGAATTTAATGATGCCTAAAAGCCGATTTCTCTTTTTATTTTAACTAGCTGTATTTCGTGCAGTCATTTGAGTTGGTAATGAAAATCGTAAGCAATAGAAAAGACTAATGGCTTGTTCGTCTATCTACGACGAATCTACGTTAAAAGAGAAGGTTCCATCGGAACAATTATTTATTTCAGTTTCAGGGTTCCTCGTCTCTTTTTTTTGAAGGGGGGGGTTGGGGAGAAATGACAAGAAGATATTGGAACATCAACTTGGAAGAGCTGCTGGAGGCAGGCGTTCATTTTGGTCATGGGACTAGGAAATGGAATCCTAAAATGGCACCTTATATCTCTGCAAAGCGTAAAGGTATTCATATTACAAATCTTACGAGAACTGCTCGTTTTTTATCCGAAGCCTGCGATTTAGTTTTTGATGCAGCAAGTAGGGGAAAACAATTCTTGATTGTTGGTACAAAAAATAAAGCAGCTGATTCAGTCGTATGGGCTGCAATAAAGGCGCGGTGCCATTGTGTTAATAAAAAGTGGCTCGGTGGGATGTTAACGAATTGGTCCACCACAGAAACGAGACTTCATAAGTTCAGGGACTTGAGAATGGAACAAAAAACGGGAAGACTCAACCGACTTCCTAAAAGAGATGCGGCTGTGGTGAAAAGACAATTATCGCACTTGCAAACATATCTGGGCGGGATTAAATATATGACAGGGTTGCCCGATATTGTAATTATCGTGGATCAGCATGAAGAATATACGGCTCTCCGAGAGTGTATTACTTTGGGAATTCCAACAATTTGTTTAATCGATACAAATTGTGACCCCAATCTTGCCGATATTTCGATTCCGGCTAATGATGACGCTATATCTTCAATTCGCTTAATTCTTAACAAATTAGTATTCGCAATTTGTGAGGGCCGTTCTAGCTATCTAAACAATCCTTGATTAATAATAAGATAAATAACTTTTTTTGAAAATACGATAGATTTTGGGAATCGGTTATTATTTTTACCTAGATTTATTTAAAAATAGATAGATAAAAATAGCGGGTGATATTATGTGATTAGTTAGTATTCCAATTTGGATAGTTTCAATATCCAACTCAAGTAGACAAAGAAATAGTTGAATCAAAATAATTTTTTTAAAAGTTCTATTTTTTTCAGAGGGTAATATGAATGTGCTATCATGTTCGATTAACACACTAAAAGGGTTATACGATATATCCGGTGTGGAGGTAGGCCAACATTTCTATTGGCAAATAGGGGGTTTCCGAGTCCATGGCCAAGTACTTATTACCTCTTGGGTTGTAATTGTTATCTTATTAGGTTCAGCTACTATAGCTGTTCGGAACCCACAAACCATTCCAACTGGGGGTCAGAATTTCTTCGAATATGTTCTTGAATTCATTCGGGATGTGAGTAAAACGCAAATTGGAGAAGAATACAGCTCTTGGGTTCCTTTTATTGGAACTATGTTTCTATTTATTTTTGTTTCTAATTGGTCCGGAGCTCTTTTACCTTGGAAAATCATAGAATTACCTCATGGAGAATTAGCTGCACCCACAAATGATATAAATACTACTGTTGCTTTGGCTTTACTCACGTCAATGGCATATTTTTATGCAGGTCTTAACAAAAAGGGATTAAGTTATTTTGGGAAATATATTCAACCAACCCCAATTCTTTTACCCATTAATATCTTAGAAGATTTCACAAAGCCCTTGTCACTTAGTTTTCGACTTTTCGGAAATATTTTAGCGGATGAATTAGTAGTTGTTGTTCTTGTTTCTTTAGTACCTTCAGTGATTCCTATCCCTGTCATGTTCCTTGGATTATTTACAAGTGGTATTCAAGCTCTTATTTTTGCAACTTTAGCCGCGGCTTATATAGGCGAATCTATCGAGGGCCATCATTGACATAGTCTTTAACTTACCACAAAGCAAAGTATGTGCAGCTAAAGATGATTTATTTAAGGAATATAATATACGATCAATAGGAACAAAAAAATAAAAAATTACGATATTAGAGAGTTGTAAACAAAAAACAAGGAAAGAGATCTTTTAGATCTTTTTCCTCAAATTTTACTTTTGTCCACTTAATAACATGCTACTTTTTCGACGACTATTGACCTTACTATATATAATATTGGTCGGTCAGCCAAGCTGCTTATTCAAATTATTATTTGAATAAGATATATGTTTCTAACGTGTGATTAAATAAAAAAACAGGAGAAAAGATTCGACTTTACAGTTAATTTTATTTAACAATTGACCAAAAAAATATTTATAAATAATAAATTGCATGAAATTAGATCGAGCAAATAATGATATGTCTATGCAATGCACTAATTCGCACGAATCACGCCATTTAGAATGTATTCGGTTGGAATAATGATAAAGAAAACGCAAGAGAGAAAAGAATTTACCAAAAAGAAAGGGGCAAAATGAATGGATTGTCGAATCCAATAATGGTTTCCGTTATGGAAGAAAGACATGTATATGTGATATTAGCTATTAACGAATTATATATGAACTATAAGATATAGTTTATTTTCCCTACTGCTTGGGGGTGGGTTCAAATAGATTTCGTATCGTTCTGGCTGTGAATTGACTGAATAAAGAGATGAAATCAAGAAAAGATGAAAGAATGGAAATAAGAGTTCGGAACCAAGAAATGAAAGAACGAAAGTTATATGAATTCACCAAAACCTTGTGGATAGAAACGTAGGTCGGATTATTCAATAATATTCTTACTTCAATTCGAAGTTCTTAGTTAATGTGGCTGGATGAATTCTATGGATGGAATAATTAAGTTATAATTCATTGGCTGGTTGTATCATTAACCATTTCTTTTTCTTTTTAGGAACTTATCATGAATCCACTGATTTCTGCTGCTTCCGTTATTGCTGCTGGATTGGCTGTAGGGCTTGCTTCTATTGGACCTGGAATTGGTCAAGGGACTGCTGCGGGTCAAGCCGTAGAGGGTATCGCGAGACAGCCCGAGGCAGAGGGAAAAATACGGGGGACTCTATTACTTAGTCTAGCTTTTATGGAAGCTTTAACGATTTATGGGTTGGTTGTAGCATTAGCACTTTTATTTGCGAACCCTTTTGTTTAATCTTAGAAAAACACATATTTTATTTTTATTGTTGTCGTTTGCTTTTTCAAATGAAATCAAGACCTCCCTCCTACAATTCCTTAATTCGTTGAGAAAATAACTTGCGGGAAGGGCTGATTTGCAGATGAGGAATTAGCATACTAACTCTCTTTCATCTTTCCCGTCCGCAGTCAAGAGAAACTCTTTTTATGAGGTGTTGCTTAAGGAGTCGTTCATACTTTATCTGGATAACATAACCCGAATATTTTAATTTTTGACTTGATTGCAAAAAAAACACAAGAATAAATCCGAGGGGCAAAGTGATAGAAAAAGAACTCAGGTCAATTTTTTAATCAAGAGGAGATTATATTATATGAAAAATGTAACCGATTCTTTCGTTTCTTTGGTCCGCTGGCCATCTGCCGGGAGTTTCGGATTTAATACTAATATTTTAGCAACAAATCCAATAAATCTAAGTGTAGTGGTTGGTGTATTGATCTTTTTTGGAAAGGGAGTGTGTGTGAGTTGTTTATTTCAAGAATAGGTTGGATCGAACCAGCTGTACTCTTTTTTCTGTTATAACAAGGAAAGATAAGGTGCATGATCTCGCGAATTACTTCTTAATAAATTATATGTAAGAACCATAGCATTTCGTGATTTATTGGCAAATCTACTTTGATTCTCTAGAACCAATAATGAGGGACTGTTAAGATGGTTAAAGCAAACTGTTTGAAGTCTAAGCGCAGTATGGTACTCTTTCTACCACTATGTTAATAAAAAGATGGTTTAAAAATGAATATTTTAACGATATAGAACACTCATCTCGATAAAATGATTTGAACAACTTATTGTAAAAAATGCATTTTCCCCCATTTATCCAATACGGAATCGACGACCTATGCCTTGATGTATAAGTAAAAAGAATTTTTTGGATTTGAACTGAAGAAAAAAAAAGAAACAACTTTGCTGACAATTACATATTTTTATTTTGTCAGAAGAGTCCTCTAAGTATTTTGGTTTTGCATTATATATATA